TATGGATGAAGACATGATCTCTCTGGATCCCATTGGATTTCATTCGGAGGAGGAGCCTTATAAAGATCGTATTGATTCTTATCAAAAAAAGACAGGATTAACCGAGGCTGTTCAAACAGGCGTAGGTCAACTAAACGGTATTCCCGTAGCAATCGGAGTTATGGATTTTCAGTTTATGGGGGGTAGTATGGGATCCGCAGTGGGGGAGAAAATCACCCGTTTGATTGAGTACGCTACCAATAAATTTCTACCTCTTATTATAGTGTGTGCTTCGGGAGGGGCGCGCATGCAAGAAGGAAGTTTGAGCTTGATGCAAATGGCTAAAATATCATCTGCCTTATATGATTATCAAGCAAATAAAAAGTTATTATATGTATCAATCCTTACATCGCCTACTACTGGTGGGATAACCGCGAGTTTTGGTATGTTGGGAGATATTATTATTGCCGAACCAAATTCCTACATTGCATTTGCGGGTAAAAGAGTAATTGAACAAACATTGAATAAAACAGTACCCGAAGATTCACAAGCGGCTGAATATTTATTCCATAAGGGCTTATTCGACCTAATCGTACCACGTAATCTTTTAAAAAGCGTTCTGATTGAGTTATTTAAGTTCCACGCTTTCTTTCCTTTGAATTCCAATTCAATCAAGTAGAGTACACTAAGTTCAATTATTTTATTTGTAGCAACCAAGCGGATAGTTCTTTTTTACCTAGATTATTAATTAAGATTAACAAGTCTCTATCATCATCAACAAGATAAAAGCGCTATTTTTTCCTTTTATGAATTTAGGCAAATAAAACGAATTTCGTCTTACGTATATAATTATAATCAATTATAAAATATAAAAAAGATAGATATACGGTTTTGTATCTTTCTCCATCTCCCGAAAACCCCATTTCACTAAAAATAAAAATTCCGGTTGTGTCGCATTCTAACAAATCTTTCGAGAATTTGTAAGAAACCCTTTCTTTATTACTTTATATTATCAAACAAGAATAAAACACAAAGAAATGAATAAAAATAATCAAGTTGATTATCATATATATCTTTCATGTAGATAGATGAATAAGTCCATTTATTGAATTCTACGCTCCTTGGACTTATTTCGACTTAGTGTATATTAGATATGTAGATACTTATATATCGAATAAGAATTTTCAAATTGAATTAATTAATAATAACTACGAATTTATAATAATTACAATTCTTAATTATAATCAATATAAAATATCATATTTTATAAAAAAAAACAGGTGCAAATACAAATAGTAAATCGAGGTACCCATTTTATGACAACTTTTAATTTTCCCTCTATTTTTGTGCCTTTAGTAGGCCTAGTATTTCCAGCAATTGCAATGGCTTCCTTATTTCTTCATGTTCAAAAAAACAAGATTGTTTAGATCTGAGGGGCCCAACCTTATCCGTTTTTTTGGAAACTTATACTTGTAGTATAACACAGATATTTATTGCAGGAAATGAAATATGGTATAACATGTGATTTCCGCCGAACATAAAAGAAAAAGCTCTTATGCCGGCAGAAAATGATCTATGGGTAAATGAATTCTAGCTAGTTTTAAATAAATCAGGACCGCCCGATGCCGAAAATGTAAAGTTGGTGGATCTATATGTATATCAATAATATATATTGGGATCCTACGAAGGGTATGGTATTATTTTAGATCTAACCAATTTGATGAATTACTCCTAAAGGTTCTCATCAAACTAGTGCTAGTTCATATCAAACTAGTGCTAGTTGATGAAAGTTCCTTCGGAAACAAAATAAAGTAAAGTCAAAATCATTTGGGGTATTCTCTCAATTCCAATAAAATGCAATCGGATCAAGTATGAGTTGGCGATCAGAACATATATGGATAGAACTTATAACGGGGTCTCGAAAACTAAGTAATTTTTGCTGGGCCCTTATCGTTTTTTTAGGTTCATTAGGATTCTTATTGGTTGGAACTTCCAGTTATCTTGGTAAAAATTTGATATCTTTTGTTCCGCCTCAGCAAATCATTTTTTTTCCGCAAGGGATCGTGATGTCTTTCTACGGGATCGCGGGTATCTTTATTAGTTCCTATTTGTGGTGCACCATTTCCTGGAATGTAGGTAGTGGTTATGATCGATTCGATAGAAGGGAAGGAAAGGTGTGTATTTTTCGTTGGGGATTTCCTGGAAAAAATCGTCGTATATTCCTCCGATTCCTTATAAAAGATATTCAATCCATTAGAATAGAAGTTAAAGAGGGTATTTATGCCCGCCGTGTCCTTTATATGGACATCCGAGGCCGGGGGGCTATTCCGTTGACCCGTACTGATGAGAATTTGACTCCGCGAGAAATTGAAAAAAAAGCCGCGGAATTGGCCTATTTCTTGCGCGTACCAATTGAAGTCTTTTGAGAAAAAGAGCTGGGTCTGAAAAATGAATGCTTTCTCGGCAGGAGGGAAAAAATGCAAGAATCCTCTTTTTCTATAACATAACTTAACTGAAGTTTCGCCAGAACGTTCAGTCCAGCCAAAGTCGACGTATATAGAACAACCATAAAACAAAACAACTTTTTTTGGTTTTTTATGCGTATCCAAATTCATGCAACTCAATTGAAACAAGTAAGAAATTGAACTACTAGATTCAATATTCAATCCATTTCATATATCAAACGATTTCGAAAGAAAGGAATTGTTCTTTTTTTTTAAGTTCAATATTTGTTGGAAGTGATACTTTAGATGCAGGTAAATCATATCTTGTCAATTTTGGTTTTGTCAACCGACCCTTTAGTTTATCCTTTCGTTAGTTTCTCCTTTCATTGGAATTTTTTCGAAATATTAGAGATTTTGATAGAAAGGGAGTTCTTTCGTCTCAAAATCTCAATAATATTCATTCCTTAAAATTAAAGAAAGTACTTTTTAGGTCATTCATCAAAAGGAAACACTTGTTTGGAATTTGCTGAATTGAGATTTTTGGAAACACGATTTTGGATTATTTCTTCATTTTAATTCGAAGCCGAGTCTATTTATGTATTCTTTCTCGATTCAAACAAATAAAAATAAAATCGATTCATAGATTTGATACCTTGTCTAGAACTCATGTTTGAAAGAAATATTCGATCACATAGAATCATGAAGTGAAGTGGGTTAATTAAAAATTCACAGGTGATAAATGGCAACAAAGAAAGCCTTCACTCCTCTTTTGTATTTTACATCTATAGTATTTTTACCTTGGTGGATTTCTCTCTTATTTACTAAAAGTATGGAATCTTGGGTTACTAATTGGTCGAATGCTAGTCAATCCGAAATTTTTTTGAATGATATTCAAGAAAAAAGTATTCTAGAAAAGTTCATAGAATTGGAGGAAATCCTCTTTTTGGAAGAAATGATCAAAGAATATTCGGAGACAGATCTACAAAAGCTTCCTATAGGAATCCACAAAGAAACGATTCAATTAATCAAGATACATAATGAAGGTCGTATCCATACGATTTTGCACTTCTCAACAAATATAATCTGTTTTATTATTCTAAGCGGCTATTCTATTTTAGGGAATGAAGAACTCGTTATTCTTAACTCTTGGGCTCAGGAATTCCTATCTAATTTAAGTGATACAGTCAAAGCTTTTTTGATTCTTTTATTAACCGATTTATGTATCGGATTTCATTCGCCCCACGGTTGGGAACTAATGATTGATTCTGTCTACAAAGATTTTGGGTTTATTCATAATGATCAAATTATATCTGGTCTTGTTTCCACTTTTCCTGTTATTCTCGATACTATTTTTAAATATTGGATTTTCCGTTATTTAAATCGCGTATCTCCCTCACTTGTAGTTATTTATCATTCAATGAATGATTGAAAAACGATCTAGCGATATTAATCTAATCCAATTAGAATCTTTCTTACTTTGTAGTTCTACATAAACATTTAAAACTTCCTATTTGGAGGATTTTCGTCGTTTTTCATCCTATCGTATTCCCATAAAATGATTCCAGTAAAGTAAATAGCATAATCGTGGATAGGGAACTATACTAGTGACCTGCCAAATTTATTGTAGAAATTTTCGGATCAATGATTAGACCATGCAAACTAGAAATATTTTTTTTTGGATAAAGGAACAGATTACTCGATCTATTTCCGTATCGCTCGTGGTATATCTCATGACCCGGACACCCATTTCAAGTGCATATCCCATTTTTGCGCAGCAGGGTTATGAAAATCCACGAGAAGCGACTGGGCGTATTGTATGTGCCAATTGCCATTTGGCTAGTAAGCCCGTGGATATTGAGGTTCCACAAGCAGTACTTCCTGATACTGTATTTGAAGCAGTTGTTAGAATTCCTTATGATAAGCAAGTGAAACAAGTTCTTGCTAATGGTAAGAAGGGGGGTTTGAATGTGGGGGCTGTTCTTATTTTACCGGAGGGTTTTGAATTAGCCCCTTCCGATCGTATTTCTCCTGAGATGAAAGAAAAGATAGGCAATTTGTCTTTTCAGAGCTACCGCCCAAATAACAAAAATATTCTTGTGATAGGGCCTGTCCCCGGTCAGAAATATAGTGAAATCGCCTTTCCTATTCTTTCCCCCGACCCCACTACTAAGAAAGATGTTCACTTTTTTAAATATCCTATATACGTAGGGGGGAATAGGGGAAGGGGTCAGATTTATCCCGACGGAAGCAAGAGTAATAATACGGTTTATAATGCTACAGGGGCGGGCGTAGTAAGTAAAATCATACGCAAAGAAAAGGGGGGATATGAAATATCCATAACAGATCCCGCGGATGGACGTCAAGTGGTTGATATTATCCCCCCAGGACCAGAACTTCTTGTTTCAGAGGGTGAATCCATCAAATTTGATCAACCATTAACGAGTAATCCTAATGTGGGTGGATTTGGTCAGGGAGATGCAGAAATAGTACTGCAAGATCCATTACGTGTCCAAGGTCTTTTGTTCTTCTTGGCATCTGTTATTTTGGCGCAAATATTTTTGGTTCTTAAAAAGAAAC